TGTTATTAGGATAGGTGAATTTTGCTAGATCCATCCCCCGAAGGAACCGGACATGATAATTTTTCATCATCCGGCTCGAGCAAAAGTCAATCGAATCAAATGGACACAAGCGGATACCTATAAAATAAATCTATATGTTATCCACACATATATGAATGATTCTATATGTAAGAAAAAGGTCACTCGATTCCATTTTACGAAGTTGCAACTATACATTCCAAGGAATTCCATTTTTACAGGTAAATGCTCAATACCCAAGTAGGCGTACAAAGTTGATCGTAATCAAGTGCTTTCTGGGTCGTCTTAGGCCTTGCGATTCGCCTTTATCCCAAAATATATCGAGACTTTTTTTTACACACAAAGAATTTACTTGTTACTAATATAGTCTAGCCTTTGCTCTTCTTTAGATCCCTTGTTTCACTCCGATAGTATAATTAAATCGGGTCGATGCAGAAGAAATGAATGCATTTTCATACTATTAAGATAAGAAAGTAAAAAAAAAGAACTAAAATCAAATTTGGGTTATGCCAAATCACTTATTCTACTGGATCTTACGGAGCCCTGTTTATACACAACATCGTCAGGTCTGATCATAGAAAAGATTCTCTTCAAGCGAACCAGCCTATCCTTTGTATGGGGCTTACACGGTGGTTGGAACAAAGACACATTTGGTTGTGAATTCAAATGTAGCAGATAAAGGCATATTTCTGCACGGCCCAATCAATAGTTCAAGTCACACACTCCCATAATCCATTTTCTCTTCGGGGAATTCCCTTCAACTATTCATGTCATATCAAATAAATAATAGAATATTCTGAAGTTGAAAGGAAATATCCAAATACATGTCTTATTTTTTTTTTTCAATAATCCATATTTGTAGCAATGAAATACTATTGTTCCTCCCCCAAGTAATAAGATAAATTATTGGTTACAATATAGCTATGGTCTATATTCTCTATAAAGGACCAGAAATGCCTTGCTTACGTATCATTAGGAAATGCATTAACATAAATACAGCAGTAAGAAGGGGTAATACAAAAGTGTGTAAACTATAAAAACGGGTCAAAGTGGATTGTCCCACACTAGCACTTCCACGTAATAACTCTACCAAAGGCGATCCTATTACCGGAATAGCGTCCGGAACGCCTGTTACGATTTTGACTGCCCAATAACCAATTTGGTCCCGAGGTAAGGAATAACCTGTTACACCAAAAGATGCGGTCAACACAGCCAGAACCACACCTGTAACCCAAGTTAATTCGCGAGGTTTTTTAAAACCACCAGTAAGATAGACACGAAATACGTGCAGGATCATCATTAAGACCATCATACTTGCCGACCATCGATGAACTGATCGGATTAACCAACCAAAGTTAGCTTCAGTCATTATGTATTGAACAGAAGCAAAAGCCTCAGTAACGGTTGGACGATAGTAAAAAGTCATAGCAAATCCTGTAGCTACTTGTACCAAAAAACAAGTAAGCGTAATTCCTCCTAGACAATAAAATATGTTAACATGAGGAGGAACATATTTACTAGTTATATCATCTGCAATCGCCTGAATCTCGAGGCGCTCTTCGAACCAATCATAGACTTTATTGAGATAGGTAAACCAAGAGGACTCCCCCCCTGAGAACCGTATATGAGAATTTCATCTCGTACAGCTCAAACAAAAACACCCAAGTAATAGCTGAAACGGATATGGAATAGAAAGTTTGAAACTTCTTAATCTTTTCATTGAATTTTATCTGAAGACACAAAAGAGTAAAAATCCGAAAGCTCTTTTTTGTAGTTGTAATTATAATGCCAAAAAATCAAGTCGGCGCATTCGTCTTTATGTTAATCGTTACAGGCCTCTTGAATCTTCTATTTACCTACTCTTTTTCTTTGCTTTGATTTGTTATTTGTATGGAATGTGGCTTTATTTTTGTTTTCTTTATTTTTGATAGGAATTCTCTTGTTAAGACCCTATGAATCAATTGAAACTTCAGATTCATACCCGAACCGCGATGATTCAATAAAACCTTCAAACTAAGCCCAAAGATTCTTTGAGTAAGAACCATTGGATCATCACTTATTCAATGAATAGAATAGATATAATAAAAAAAATACAAAGAAAAGAAAGGTTTGTTCTTTGATCAAAATAAGCATAAACTAAATGAGAGTTTGAAAGAATAAAAAATCTTTCGATTTATAAGATTTATAAATAATATAACTCTTTGTATTTTTTTTTGAGTCCGGCCGCGAGGTTTGAATATTAAGTATGAATCATAGTTCAACTACTTTTACTTTTTGATCTACTTCATATATTCCGTGCTCCAGATACTAGAATAACTATCCGACGGAATAAAACTATCTCGATTAAGATGACAGACTCATTTTCTGTACTATCAATAGGATCAATTATAACAAGTCACACACTCATATTCCGGAAATACAGAAACAAATAAATTTCGCGGTCGAACTACCGAACTAGAATGGGCTAAAAAAAATCCGAGAACTAAAAGTTTCACTTTTTGTATTGAAAAGCGAGGCTTCGTGGTTCTTGTGAATCTAATTCAGTGAAATTCCATCCAGTAAAACGGACGAATTATAAATCTCCAAAATAATAGATAAGAATATCGCAAATAAAGCCATTGCGACACCCATCAAAGGAGTCGTTCCCCAGCCAGGAGCTACCTTACCATATTCCGAATTCAATGGTTTCAAAAAATCCCCTACAACAGTTCGTCTTGGACCAGATCTAGAACTACCCTCAACGGTTTGTGTAGCCATAAATCTTATTTTGTATTCAGTGAGATCTGTTGACTTTGTATATCATTCCGCTGTAAATAAACGATCTTATCATAGATCCATTGCGATCTTGAAATTATATAATAATGGAAACAGCAACCTTAGTCGCCATCTCTATATCTGGTTTACTTGTAAGTTTTACTGGGTACGCCTTATATACTGCCTTTGGGCAACCCTCTCAACAATTAAGAGATCCATTCGAGGAACACGGGGACTAATTGAAGTAATGAGCCTCCCAATATTGGGGGGGCTCATTACTTCAATTGAGATAATGAAAAATCATTTCATTTTTTAGTTTGAATTTTAGGCGGTTCTCGAAAAAAAATAGCGAAAAAAATTATCCCTAGAGTAGATACTAAGAGGAATGTATAAACCAATGCTTCCATAAACTCGATCGTGGTTTACAATTATAGCTTCCGTACCTGTTTATTTGGAATCATCTCCCGAATAAAATAAAGAAAGAACAAGAATCAAAGAAAAGGCAGCTATTTTAATCAAGATTTTTCCAGCAGCCTATGTCAAATCACAAATAGAAAATAGAAGCGAAAAAATAACAAAGCAATCTTGCATCAGACTACTTGTCTTCTTGTAGTTGGATCTCCAAGTTTTTGGAATGCTCCAAATTCCACTTGAGCATCCAAATCTGGATCAATACCGGCAAAAACATCTCGGAACAGGGTTCTAGCACCATGCCAAATGTGTCCGAAAAAGAAAAGCAAAGCAAACGAAGCATGCCCAAAAGTAAACCAACCCCTTGGACTGCTACGAAAAACGCCGTCGGATTTCAAAGTAGCACGATCTAATTCAAAAATTTCACCCAATTGAGCACGTCTAGCATATTTTTTCACAGTAGCAGGATCGCTATAACTCACCCCATTGAGTTCGCCGCCATAGAACTCAACAGTTACACCTACTTGTTCGACACTATATTTTGATTCCGCCCTTCTAAAAGGGACATCCGCTCTAACAATTCCGTCTCCGTCTACCAAAACAACCGGAAATGTTTCAAAAAAAGTAGGCATACGACGTACAAAAAGTTCACGCCCTTCTTTATCTCTAAAGATAGGGTGCCCTAACCAACCAACGGCTATTCCATCCCCGTTGTCCATTGAACCCGCTCTGAACAATCCTCCTTTTGCCGGATTATTGCCAATGTAATCATAAAAAGCTAATTTTTCAGGAATTTTAGACCAAGCTTCTGATAAACTTTGATTTTCGGCTAACCCAGCACTAATCCTTCGATATATTTCTTGCTGGAAGTATCCTTGATCCCATTGATAACGAGTAGGACCAAATAATTCGATGGGGGTAGTTGCTGAACCATACCACATCGTTCCGGCAACAACAAAAGCTGCAAAAAAGACAGCAGCTATACTACTGGAAAGGACGGTTTCAATATTTCCCATACGTAATCCTTTGTATAAACGTTGGGGCGGACGGACACTAAGATGGAATAAGCCCGCTAATATGCCCAATGTCCCTGCTGCAATATGATGAGAGGCTATTCCTCCCGGAACAAAAGGATCAAAACCTTCTACGCCCCATGCCGGATTTACAGGTTGTACCTTGCCAGTTAGTCCATAAGGGTCGGACACCCATATTCCAGGACCATACAATCCTGTTACATGAAATGCGCCAAATCCAAAGCAAGCCACTCCTGAGAGAAATAAATGAATTCCGAAAATCTTGGGCAAATCCAAAGAGGGTTTTCCTGTGCGCTCATCACAAAAAATTTCTAGATCCCAATATACCCAATGCCAGATAGCTGCCAAGAAGCACAACCCAGAGAACACAATATGTGCTCCGGCCACACCTTCGTAACTCCAAATACCCGGATTTGTTATAGTCCCCCCTGTAATACTCCAACCACCCCACGAATTGGTTATTCCTAAACGAGTCATGAAGGGTATAACAAACATACCTTGTCTCCACATTGGATCAAGAACAGGATCGGAGGGATCAAAAACGGCTAATTCATATAGAGCCATTGAACCGGCCCAACCAGCAACCAGAGCCGTATGCATTATATGAACAGAAAGCAAGCGACCGGGATCATTCAATACGACAGTATGAACACGATACCAAGGCAAACCCATGGAAATACCCCTTTATCAACGAAAAATAGACACTATGTAACTTTATTGCATTGGAATACCTCCCCTTTTCGGTGGATTCTTTCGGAGAAAGGATTCATATTTGTGCTATTCCATTAGTAATTAAGGGAAGAATTCGGCTCAGAAGAAAAAAGAGAAGCAGATCTATTCTATACCCGATAAGTATCAATACGCAATGGGGGTTGATCCTATTTTTTATGAATGAACGCATCCCTATTTGTTCATTATTCAAAGGACCTATTGGTAAGAATTCTCTTTCATTCATTCTGTCTTTCTTTATTTTATGGCCTTATTCTATCTATGTATAAAATAGGGCTTTATTCTATCTATGTATAAAATAGGGCTTTATTCTATCTATGTATAAAATAGGGCTTTATTCTATCTATGTATAAAATATGATAAAGGCCAATATTATTAAGACCATTATTACGCTTCCACATCAAAGTGAAATATAGTATTTAATTCTTTTTCTTTCCTTTAATGCCTATTGGTGTTCCAAAAGTTCCTTTTCGAAATCCGGGGGACGAAGATGCAGTTTGGGTTGACGTATAGTGCGACTTGTCAAATATATTGGGTCATATGGGATTCCCCCGTTCTCTCGCCCGATCGAGATATCCTCTGTTTCGCCCAAAAAAGATTGATTGAATTATCAAAAATTTGTAGCGTGAAGTTTAATGAAGTGCAATTAGAGATCCATTTCATTTTTTTTGGGGGGTATCCAGATTAATATTTTCAATTAGAATGATTTATGGTTGACTTGGTTGGACCGATAAAATGAAGCATCCAGGCTCCGTTTAGAAAAAACCCAATTGGTAATATATTTATGATTACCACCTATATCATAATCATAAATCCTTTTTATTTTAAAATCAAAATAGAAATAAGAGCGATTTCAAGCTGTTAATCAATCGAATAATATGAGAAATACGTTGAATATTTGGCGGAAAACATGAAAGAAAAAGGAATTAAAAAAAAAAAAAGTCAAAAAAAAATCATAGCAAAAAGACGTGGTATTGGGTCATTTGTCCTATATGCGCAAATCAAAATTGGGCAGATCTTTACTCGGAGTAGAGCATAAACCTAAAAAATGGAATAAAAAATTGATGAAACCCATTCAGGAACAAGAAAATGACATCGTGATTTGGATTGAATCCCAATGAAAAAAAATAGATCAATGAAAAGTTTTGCGATAAGTTTAGCGAATTTTTTCTATATTATAGGAAAACGGGCCAAAACTCATCTTTCTTTAATTTCATTTTTAATTTCATTTTATTTAAAAAATGTAAGAAAAAGCCCCTTCATTAGAAATTAGAAGTTAGAAAAGGCCCACTAGAAAAAACGAAGAATGGCTGGAATCTACACATTGATTTTGTTCGCAATTTTTGTTGAACCGTATGCATCAAAAGGTGCCTGTACGGCTCCTAAGGGATACAATTTTATCCTAATCAACCGACTTTATCGAGAAAGATTACTTTTTTTAGGCCAAGAGGTTGATAGCGAGATCTCGAATCAACTTATTGGTCTTATGGTATATCTCAGTATAGAGAATGATACCAAAGATCTGTATTTGTTTATAAACTCTCCCGGCGGATGGGTAATACCCGGCGTAGCTATTTATGATACTATGCAATTTGTGCAACCAGATGTGCATACGATATGCATGGGAATGGCCGCTTCAATGGGATCTTTTCTCCTGGCCGGAGGAGAAATTACCAAACGTCTAGCATTCCCTCACGCTCGGCGCCAATGAGTTTTTTTTTTTTATTTGATTATTTGATGGAAAGAAAAAAGAAGACTATGCCTTCGCCATCTGAAATATGAATTAGTAAGTAATAATAGCATGGCACTTCGAATTCGATATGAATTTTTTTTATTCTTTTTTTTTTTCAAAATATTAGATTAGGTATCGAAAGAGTAGTATGAGAGAAGGGGCATTTCCTATTTTTTATTAGCTGTCGGGGGGCCCATCTCAGCGTCACAAACTTTTTTTCTTTTCACACCAGAGGCTATTAACAATATTTATATTATAAAAGAGTACGAAAAAAAAAAAGACTCTTTTTTTCTTTCTTTTTTTAAAGAAACTTTGGGATTGCTGAATCGCAGACGAAATAAATACAATATATAAAGCAACGGAGCCATCATAGTATTTTTTAACTTTTCCGAAAAAAAAAAGAAGGGTGGTAATTGGATTATTTATTGATCTGGGTCTAATATACTCTATATTTTCTCTTTTTTTTTTCTTTCATCGAAAAAAAAAAGAGAATTCCATTGTAAAGCCGTATGCAATGCGCAAAAAATGCCCGTACGGTTGTTCAATTCTATCTTTTTTTTCTTATGATTCTTTAGCTATTCTTCTCGCCTCATTATGTGAGTTAGAAGAACCTTTTATTATGTTATATCATCAGGGTAATGATCCATCAACCTGCTTGTTCTTTTTATGAGGCACAAACGGGAGAATTTGTCCGGGAAGCGGAAGAACTACTGAAACTTCGCGAAAGCCTCACAAGGGTTTATGTACAAAGAACGGGCAAGCCCCTATGGGTTGTATCCGAAGACATGGAAAGAGATGTTTTTATGTCAGCAACAGAAGCCCAAGCTCATGGAATTGTGGATCTTGTAGCGGTTAAATAACAAATAGCAATAGCAACGATTTAACACCAATCCACAATTTAATTAAGATTGATTTAATCCCTCTTACTCTTTTCCTTCTTAACTTAAGCCTCAGGGGTTACTATTTTATGAATCTATTAAATAGAAATAAATAGAAAAAGAAGGAATTCAGAATCATCTGGTTAGGATCGATCTAAACCAGTCTATTATGTATATGATTCAGTATGCCAACTATTAAACAACTTATTAGAAATGCAAGACAGCCAATTAGAAATGTCACGAAATCCCCTGCTCTTGGGGGATGTCCTCAGCGCCGAGGAACATGTACTAGGGTGTATGTGCGACTTGTTCAGATCATGAGCTGAGAAAAAAACAATTTTTTCAGTATCAACGATCAGTACCAGTGAATAGAATGGGGTTCTTCCGTTCACTATCTAAAAGATCTACCATATCCTTCTGTTGTGTATGAAATTTATGGTTTCCATTGGCGCAAATCCAATCTTGGAATTTAAGATGAGAAAAAATTCCCCATTGGTAGCAAATGCTTATCCAGTAAGCGGGGAAAATCCTATTTAAAAAGCAGAAAGATTATGCTTCGACTCTTGCAAAGAACGGACTAACAGGGTCAGTTACCCAATTAATCCTCATACTTACATACCGTTACTGTATAAGATAGATCTCGTTGTGAAAGATCTATTACTGGAAAATTTATGAGTAGAGCCGAAGAGTGTGAACTGTACAAGTTACCAATTAAATGAAGGAATGCGTGCGCTCCGGTGTATAGAGAGGGCCTCACCGTTTAAGAAGTAACCATAGAAACGATGGAACCCACTATTTATTTATCCATATCTATTTACTCCTTTATTTTAGTTAATATGCTTTTTTTGATACCTAGTATCAATAGAATTTCTTATTGTAAGGCGAAATGAAATGCCTAGAAAAAAGGAAAAATCGTGGTCGGGACGGTTATAGTAGCAAAAGCCATTGGAATTTTTATTTTATACATTGGAAGAATCCGTTTTGTTATTAATAGAATAGAAAAGAATAACTGAAAGAAAGAATTAGTTATTCATCAAAATTTCTTTTATTCAATGACCAGAATTAAACGGGGATATATAGCTCGGAGACGTCGAAAAAAAATCAGTTTATTTGCATCAAGCTTTCGAGGGGCTCATTCAAGACTTACTCGAACTATTACTCAACAAAGAATAAGAGCTTTGGTTTCGGCTCATCGGGATAGAGATAGGAAAAAAAGAGATTTTCGTCGTTTGTGGATCACTCGAATAAATGCAGTAATTCGCGGAATGGGAGTATCCTATAGTTATAGTAGATTAATACACAATCTGTACAAGAAACAGTTGCTTCTGAATCGTAAAATACTTGCACAAATAGCTATCTCAAATAGGAATTGTCTTTATATGATTTCCAACGAGATTATAAAATAAGGAGGTCCGAAGGAATCCAACGAAATGCTTTAAATGAAATGGGGTTCCCTCGAGAATGAACTCGGGGAAGGTAGAGTAGAAATTAATATGATAAAAAAATTATGATAAGGTCATCAAAACAAGATGAGCGAAGACGCTCAATAAAAAAAGATTTCTTTTTCTTCCCCAATCGGATTCTTTTCTTTATTTCTTTTTTATTACGACACAACAATTTTGATTATCAGATTTTTTGAATAAAGCATCAGTCTGCATTTGATAATTTTGAATCAATTGAAGGGGTAAGCCTATTTATTTCTGGTTCTAAGAGCAGTAGTTCTAGCGGTCGACTCGCTTCTTTCAAATTGTTTCTCATTATTAAGAAAGGGTAACGAAGATAAAATACGAGCTTGTTTTATAGCAATAGTAATTAATCGTTGTTGTTTTAAGGTCAATCTATTTACTCGCCTAGATAATATTTTTCCTTGTTCACTAATAAATCGACTAATTAAACTCATGTTTCTATAATCAATTCGATCCCCCGATTGGATCGGGGGCAAACGCCTACGAAAAGATCGCTTGGATTTTAGAAAGACCCGCTTGGATTTATCCATGATTTCTTTATTCCTTATTTCTAAAAAGAATCCTATCTCTATTTCTAAAATCTTATTTTGATCGGATAAAATTCAAATTATAGAATTAATATAATAAATAGGATTTGGTTTGTTTATTTTATTATTGTTTAGTTTATTCTTAATTATTTAGTTATTAAATAGATAGAATATAAATTTGAATATATGTAATAATATTAATAATATAGAATATTATATAAATCAAATATGTATATAAATAAAATTCTGATATATATAACTAATTAGAATTATATACTTAATATATTATATACCTAATGGAATATTTTCATATTCTCGAGAAGGGGTGACATACGAGCACTCGATTCGATTTATTTCTTTATCTCCCCGTGAATTGTATGTTTGTAACAATAGCGACAGAATTTCTTCAATTCCAGTCGACTAGGCGTGTTGTGTCGATTTTTTTGAGTAATATACCTGGAAATGCCCGTTGATTGCTTATTAACGCCGTTTCGAACACAACTGGTACATTCCAAAATAATCGTTACTCGGACATCTTTACTCTTGGCCATGAACCTCCTTTGAGTTTTTAATTCACCCAACTTTTCTATTTTCCGATCAAAAGCGAAGAAGAAAGGAATAAAAAAAAAAAAAGAAATAAAAGTTGCTAACTCAAAACCAAATTCTGAAAGATTTCGTTGGAATCAATATAGTAAATCAATATAGATTTAATCAATATAGATTTATTGTAAATAATAAGAATAAGTAATACAACGATTTCTAACTCTATTTAGAATCAAATTAGAATCAAATCGCAGTAGGGTATTTTCTTTAAGTATCTTGTAGGATACTGTTGTTCCAGCCACATTTCTCTTTTCGCTCTACTAGTAATTTAATTGGAGCTTGAACACGAGTTTCGGTGGGGTTGAATCCACTTTTTTCGTTCTACCTTTCTTATTTATTTTATCTAATTCTTATATAATTAGAATTTTTAATTCTAAAAAAAAAACTAAAAAAAAAAAGGGGGCGAGAGAGTAGTCACAGATATTTGATTGTATCTCGATCTAATCTTTCTCGCCCCGTCCCGCGCCAATAACTAGAATTAAAAAAAAGGGAATGTTAACGCATCCGGGAAGAAACGATTGATCTCTATCAATAAACCCGCTAAAGAACCGAACCAGAGAGTACTTAGTACCGGTGCTACGGAAAGATATGTTTTTAGATCTCGCATTTTAAATCCTCCTTCTTTATCGTATTACATTATGGTAATACATATATAATCACATGTATGTGTGGTTAAAGACCACTTGTATATTTGTACCTGGAATTCCTAATTCAAAATTGAAATGTACAATGATTCGATAAATAAGATCTTCCCTTTTTTAAAACAGCAAAATAGGTCCCTTTCCGCCCCGAGAATTCCCGCCAAAAATATTCATTTATTTATTATTCATTATATGGTTGTTATATGATATGAGACCAAAAAGAGGAAATGGAAAGATCATTTTTGTATATCAATAGATGAAATAAGGGTGTGGAAAACAAGACAGGGATTCTCTACAATGACATTGTAGGCCAATTGAAAGGGATGTAGCGCAGCTTGGTAGCGCGTTTGTTTTGGGTACAAAATGTCACGGGTTCAAATCCTGTCATCCCTACCTATTACTTCTCCTTTGCGCAGTAACGAGGGAGTAGTTTTAGATTGATTAAAATTAAGCATAGATAATCTATCATTTTCTCATATTATATATGATATATGATAGTATAGGTGTGCGCGATGTATTGGGGTTATAAAATAAAAGAATCCTCTTTTTTACAGTCTTATTTATTATGATACGAAAGCGCTCTTAGTTCAGTTCGGTAGAACGTGGGTCTCCAAAACCCAATGTCGTAGGTTCAAATCCTACAGAGCGTGATTCCGCTCTTGTTAGGTCGAAAATTACACCGAACTGAAAAAAAAAAATTGAACAGCAATTAAAATTTGACCTCCTTGGATTAAATTATTTCATTTTAATTATTAAATTCTAAATTAGAGGGGGTCAGTCAAAAAAAGAGATGTTAATTAATCAAAGGTCCAACTGATCACCACGTCTGTATTGTAAATATGCGGTTACGAATAATCCAGCCAAAGTAATAGGAATTAGACCTAAGACGATTCCAAATAGAAAAACTTCAATCATTTCAATTTATTTGAAAGGAGAAAAAGAAAGGTAATATCTATCCCTAAATAGTAATCTCTATTGCCCATGAATATCAATAACTAATAATTGATAATTAACACGGTAAGGAACTATAGAATATATGGACTAGGACAGAAAGCTTTGTTTTTATAAATTGTTCGTTCATTCAATTAATTTTCAAATAAGTCGTATCTTACTCAGACCAATAAATAAAGCTGAGGTTATAGTTAAAGCCGCTAGTAAAAAACCGAAATAACTAGTTATAGTAGGCATGAAGGAGCTAAATGAAATATGTTCTTTTTATACATATATATGTTTATAAAGCACTTACCTAAGTTTCAATTTTTAAACGAGACGGGGATAAGCAAAAATACCAATTGAAATAATAAGTTCAATTGAAATTTTTTGATTTCGCATCTAATTGACTTACGGAAATATGATAATTTCCTTCATGAAATATTATAAACCAACTCGTTGGATTCGTGAGTTGCCTGATCTTCCGTTTCTAGGCCCAAGCCAATAATAGAACCCCTATATTATATTCCAGGAATTTGAGGAATTTTCTATTGCATGATACGTGGTTATACATCGACAAGCAAGAAGAAGAAAGAAATTCTCTAGCACTTCATGTCGATATACTGTTTGAAATTGCATTGCTGTGTCAGAAGAAGGATAGCTATACTGATTCGGTATACTCTAAAAATACCTTTGGTACAATATTGACGATCTCACAAAGATTGAGTTTCAGTGAATTTCCGTTTACTGATCCCATCTTTTACGGAATCGATCCCC